CTGTTTACTGTTACAAGAATTCAAAGAAGAAGTAGTTTTGTTAAGTGTATGCGCACTTTCTATGAGAAAGGGTATAAACATAGCGGTTGTCTAACGAGATAATATAGATAATAGATAGGAGGATCTTCCCTCAGGCGAGTGGCATATCGCACATTTACCGACTGCTTTCTAATTTTAGAAATTTTATTTATGCTTTATCGACTCACATTTCATATCATGGTCCCAGGCGTTAACTTAAGGTTTACTCTTCCTTTTCGAACTCCGAGAAGTGCCCATGAAATTCCTGTTGATGGTTCAATCAATTACTTCTTCGGAATGTTTACTAAACATTTTTTTTTATTAATAGAAATCCCTATCGTTTTTCCTTTAGGGATTTATTTCTTTTGATAGATACCGAGATTTGTATTGAACATCAGAAAAAATATAGTAACTAGTAATTAGAACCCTAAGACATAAGAATAAGAGTAAAACTATTATTTCATATTGATCGAAACAAATACAAATAGGTGTAGCAAATAAATAGAATTGGATGCTATGTCAATTCCATATATGGAATTGAGATCCGCATACATATATAATATATACATATATAATATTGTATAATAATTGTATATTAAGCTAGATTTAGCCTCTACCTTTATTCTAGAGTACAACTTTATACACTACAATAATACCAATAGATCATATGGTCGAAAGATTCATCTATTTCTTTCTACCATACGATCTATCTATTAGAATACTGCGGATTATAGTCCGCTTATTTCATTTAAGTTTCGCAAAAATTGGAATCCTTTTCATTTTATTTCGTCAATTTTTGATAAGAACTCAGAAGTAAAGTTTAATTCAAATTTCAAATTAATGATTAATTAATTAATTATTTTGACTGATTGTTTTTACGTAAATGATAAGTAGAAAGGCGGTAGGAACTAGAACGAATAGTGCAGTAGCAACAAATGCAAGAATATTTACTCCCATAAGAATATTTACTCCCATAATCTAATATTTTTTTTACTTCGCAATAACTCGGGATTTAGTCCCATAGCTTTCACTTGTAAATTCAATGAATGAATTCCCTCTTAATCTCGCTGGTTTTGAATCGGATGAATATCATGAATAACAATATCTGAGCTATCAAATCAATTTGTCGTCGAAAATGGAATAGTATAACATAGGAAGTTTTTTTATCCATACCGAATCCCAGCCCGGATTCCTGACCCAATCCCAAATTCCTTTATTTTTATTTATATTTATCGTCTGTTTCCGTTCTTTTTTTTTTCTATAATCTACTCTATGTACAATGATCTGATGAAGTATCATCAGATTGCCCTTCCACTTCCATTAGTCACATAGTTACAAATCAAAACAAGAAAGAAACTAATTTATTATTCCATTGCTAATGCTAAGAGGACCCCTATCCTTTACCCCCTTCCGTAGATTATTAGCACTGGGTATATATCAAAGGCTCAGCGTGCAATTTGAATGCAATCCATTTTTTAATTAGTAATTGAGGTTATACAAAACCGGGGCCATAAAGAGAAATTGTTTAATCTAGAAAAGTCTTCTAATTCTCTTAGTCTTAGGGGAATCTTGTTAAATTCATTTTTTATTGTGAATTCCATTTGTGTATGTGTGCCCCTCTCCAAAAAAAAGAACATAGTATTCTATTCCACGGATCGGGAACAATCGAAAAAAAGGATCCGGGATTTCTTGGAATGCTTACTATAATGCTACGTATAATTGTATTAATCCGCCCATCTCCTACCGCAAAGAAAAGAAAAAAGGGTCTTTTTTTTGGGAATGAAATTCTGCCCCTGGCCCCCTTTCGAATTGATTGATGTATTTAGTGGATCCGTCGGGACTGACGGGGCTCGAACCCGCAGCTTCCGCCTTGACAGGGCGGTGCTCTGACCAATTGAACTACAATCCCAGAGAAATAAGGGATCTAGCAGAAATTTGGATTCTTTATCTCCGTATCGAGTATTTTTGAGGGGCGCGGGGATTATACGTGGTAGATTGGCGAATTTTTGGGCCGAGCTGGATTTGAACCAGCGTAGACATATTGCCAACGAATTTACAGTCCGTCCCCATTAACCGCTCGGGCATCGACCCAGGAGGAATCGCTTGTAAGACTATTGGGAATTCGTGATCAACTTCCTTTCCTAGTCCCCTACCCCCAGGGGAAGTCGAATCCCCGCCGCCTCCTTGAAAGGGAGATGTCCTGAACCGCTAGACGATGGGGGCCCGCTTGTCTAACTGTCATGATACTATGATCATAGTATGAAGAGTTTTTTTTTAATTGTCAATGTATGACGATGGGGGCCCGCTTGTCTAACTGTCATGATACTATGATCATAGTATGAAGAGTTTTTTTTTAATTGTCAATGTATGATTAGATCCGAGGAATCTTTCCGCTTTTCCTAATTGCAGATAACTTGTTGATTTGTCATTCATATTCATGAATCTCATTAGAATGGGAATTCTCTACTCTATCTCTATATCT